CGCATCGAGTGATATTCCAATGAAAGGAAGCAAATTAGCTTAAAAAGATCCAAAGCAATGAGCTTAAAAACCTCTCCCTTCACGGCGGCGGGGCGGATACCTGCACTCAAAAGCTTGTCTTTATCCCCCGTTCTCCCCTCACCGCCAATGGAAGCACCCGAAACTGGCTATTTCTCTTGATCCTCTGCTCTCGATCCAAAGCAATCTGCTTATTCCCTTTCTCTCGTCCCTGTACTAGTCAGCATCCGATTCAGTCTCATGTAGTTCCGTCAGGGTTGGGTTGACCCAGAAGTAAGAAGGAATGGAACCACTTGAGAGTAGTCTGCGGTTCACACTTGGGCAAAGACTACTTACTTTGGAAGCTGAACACGAACCGATTTCCGCTATTCCGGGTTCTTATTGAGCGTAGCGAAATCAAGGTTTATGAGAAAGTCAGCGAAGTTTCTATGGTGTTCTACCTTTGCGTAGTCTCGGTCCACAGTGGAAGGCTCCGCACCTGAGCCTCGTTAGACTCAGCGGAAGTGTAAGGTGTAAGTGAAGAGAATAGAAGAGATGAAGTCCGTCCCTTAGCCTCCCTTTCTTTATAGTTCGACTAAGTAACTTCGTAACCTTAACGTACTTTCTTTCGTCCTTTCTCAGGTCTAACCTTCGCCACTTCAAACGGGCGCTTCACCCCTATTTTGTTTGTTTGTTGAATTAGAAATAACGGGACGGAGGGATGGAAAGACAAAGAAAGGGATCAGGGGGCTTTATGATCGGAGAAAGGGAAGGGGCGTGGTTGGTATGTCACTGGGCCCTATGGAGTAAGGGGGGCGGACCCGTAGGAAGGGGGGACGACCCGCCGAATGTGAATCAGAAATCGCCAACATGAACACAAACGAAATCTTGAATTGCGTATAGAAACAAAACGAACCACTTCTCGTCTCGGAGCTGAGGTATGTATATGAAGAATGGCTTTTTGGTCCCTTTCGTCCAGTGGTTAGGACATCGTCTTTTCATGTCGAAGACACGGGTTCGATTCCCGTAAGGGATAGGTACTCATTCCCGGCCGGCGGTATCATTGCTGAGTGATCGCTCGCTATCTGGCTGGAAAAGGTGGTCCGGAAGCTTCCTCTCTCCTAGCAAGCAAGACGAGATCACCACTTCTCTCAGTAATGGACTTCCTTTCATTCTTCCTTAGCCTTAAATGTCCTTTCATAGATTATCGAACCTCCGACAGAAAGAATCTCCATGCATGCGTTCTTTCTCTCCTCCCCTCAGCCACACATCTCTTTCGTGCGCCCCCCCCCCCTTCTTTTTTTCTTTTGGCCGTTTTTGTTAGGCATTGAACCCCACCTTAGGTGCTGAGTGGTGTCCTCCCCTCCCTAATACCTAATACATAGTTCCGTCTATGGAGCCTAAAGCTTAAACCATGGCAGTAAGCAGTAAGTTGGCCCAGTCTCTCGCCCAGCCTTCGCCTTCTTCAGTGGCCAAGTTGAAGCGTTCAACGGTTCTTCGGCCTACCACCTTTCTTTTTCAAGGTGGAGCTTGTTCAATTGAAGCTAATGCTATGCTGCCCTTCCCTTGTTCCAGAGAAAGCGGGGACTTTCTTTTAGCTACCGGCCCAAACAAAAGAGATTAGCCTCTTGATCGATCGATTGATTGGATCGAAGTACGAAGGGGTTGATTGAAGTGTGAGATCCGCCCAAGACTAAGGCCGAGCAACTAGCTGCTGCAGGATTGGACGTCTATCTATCTCGACGGCGGAAGGAATGCCCTTCTTTCTTACGGCTGGCTCGTTACCGTTCACTCCAAGTGTTGTGTTTTTTTCAACCAGTAGTGTATCAGCTCTGGCGAAAGAGATGCCGGGTCGGTCAATTGCATTAGGTAGGAGATGCAGGACCTGTCTTAACCGCAAGTGCATTCGCTATTCGATTCCATCCTCGATCCCACCTACCGTATGTATCTTCGGTCGGTATACTTTCTTCTCTATGTCGCCGTCTCATCAATGAGCGTAGATTGATAGAGATGGCTTTTGTGCCGGTCAATCTGTATCCCATTCTTCTTGTATAGTTTTGTTGGATCAAAGATCGGCAGGTGATCCGTCCTTTCTCCTCTGCCGTGGTTCATGCATTCTTCCTTCCACTTACGTGAATCAAGTTCCAAGGCAGCAAGATACGGCTCAAAGAACAAGCTTCTTTATAGGTGTAGTGTAGTCAGCTGACTACACTACATTCCACTTCAGTACCCCCCATGAACTTAAAGAACCGAAGAAGCAAGAAAACGGCTGCGCGTTAGCCTTTATTGCCGTAATGCGTTTTCTTGCTGGCCCTAAGTATGCTTTTTCTCATGTAGTGTAGTCAGCATCCGTATCGCGCAGGAGCTGTAAGCCTCGACCGATAGGGAGAGTAGCGCTACTGCATGATAGGTCTAGTTCCGTCAGGCTTCCTCATATATAACTTTATCTTTTCTTTGATTTTAAATTTTTCAGGATTTATATATTCCTGATTTATGTGGTCGAAGCACCACTACACCAGGTGGTAAATTAAGTGTATCGTTCGCAGCCTTCATTCCTGCCTGCTCGCTTCCACACACGCCTTGCATTCTGAACGGTTGCCCTTCCTTCAGTCGAACCCTGCTCCCGCTTAGATGGAACAGGAGCCCTGCAAGAACTAGAACAGGTACAAGGGCGCGCCAATTTGATCGCTTATACAGACCTTGACTGCCGCAATCCAGTCTTATACGCCCTATAGATGAGTAATAGGGAGCACCCTGCTTTTGGTCGTCCATAGGAAGAGAGGGGTCAGCGAGCAGGTGTTCCCCATCTTTGCTATAGGCAAACAGCCCCCATGTTATTCAGCGTGGGGAGCCTGCATGACAAGAGCAGGCAGCAGGCATGGGACCAACCACTGATTTTTCTCGCCACGCCAGCCACTTCATTCAATCATATGTTCTATTCCGGGACAAGTCCGATTACTTGTTTTTCTTTCTAGTTCCATTGGGGACTTTCTTTCTTAAAAGGCCGGCTTATTACGCCGCTTACTTACCTAACGTATACGCTTCGCTACGCTTACTCACTTTCTTTCAAGACAAAGAGGATAGCGCGCTTCTTACACTACCACTTCTAAGAGACCACTCTTCTACTTTGAAAGCGCAACAGCTAACCGGTTGCTTGGTACCAAGTGGTTGGTTGGCTAAGAATCAGAAGCAAAAAGCAACTAAGCTTTAGCTGCCGCTTTCTTTCATAACAGAGCCGGGAATAACGGCTGGCATAGAAGTCAGTCTCTCGCACGCAAGGAGATGCTGCTGCTGGATGTCACGGTTCTGGGGCGCCATGATCCTTCTCTCTGGAACAATCGAGGGCACTGACTGACTGCATCAATCATCGCTCAGTGAGCTATTTATTGCCGCCAATAGCGCTTCGCTTGCATGCAAGGCGGCACGCCAGCGCCAGGTAGAGCTATCGCGTGCGGGCGAAGGAGATGAATTTCTGGTACTGGTGGTACTGGACTTAGGGAATAATCTCTTTCTTCTTTCTCATGACGACTAGGTAAAAAAATGCACATTATGTTAAAAGGTGAAAAATTGATAGGTGTAGGTATTGGTCGGTTACACAGCTGGTGTATTTCTACTTAAAGACTTATATATATATCCAATTAGATATAATAAAAAAATCTTCCCTTTGAAAGAGGTTTATAAAGAAACTATAGCCGGCCGGCGAATGGAGGGGAAGGATGGACCTGTTCTGTTGATCCGAGTTCCTTGTTTGTATGCCGCATCCAAAGGACTCTGCATCTCCTGAATCCGGATACTTCCGAATCGGCTAGCTATTGGCCTTTCTGTCTCCCATAGCTCATCGGTTTTTAAAGACTGATATGAGCACTCCAAGGCTCTACTCTCTCCCGGCGAGGAACCAGCTTTTCTAATGCCTTCATCCCTATCCCTGGCATCAACAAACGTGCCGCACTGAGCCATCTCTTTCATTCACATTCTCTCTCCTCCAGATCCACGGCATATTGAAGTTCTCCAGATCGAGATTCCAATAGCAATCCAATTGCCAGATCAAAATCCAAGTCCACCCCATTCATTCCCTATCTCTCTCTTCCAAGTCATCCAGCTGGCTACGAAGCAACCAGCACTCCATCCTCATCTCCATTGAGGAACATCTCACTAGGTCCTGTTCTGGTGCCGGGAACCTCGGCAGAGGCAATCTATCGGTCGTTCTCCTATCGAGACGAGAGCAAGCCCCTTTTTTCCCAAGCGAGATGGGGGACTTTCGGATATGCCTTCCCTGTCTTATGTTATCGCCGCTGTTGATGGGCTAAAGGAGCTGACATACTTCATTTCTTAATCTACGAACGGGATTTCACCTTACCTTCCTTTCCCAGGACTGAAAGCTGCCTAAACTAGATTAATGTTAATGTCCGAGGAGGTTGAATGCGAGGTTTCCATAAAATAAATAGTAAGGGGGGAAGCCTTCTCCCTCTCAGGCTAAAGAGTAAAGATAGCCCTTGCCCTCTAATACATGTCACATTGGATTTGCTAGTATTCCTACGGGGCTTAGTATTCCGAAGAGTCATCCTAATCCATGTTGCTATGTTGCTATGGAACGTACCTGAGTGTCCATATATTGTCGCGGGAAAAAGGCGCTCAGATGCGCTTACAGTCTTATTACTCTATCCTACCAGAGGACTCGAGGGGCCTTTCGGCGCCAGAGCAATAGCAAGACCAGAGCACTCTTCCAGAGTTTTCTTTCAATCTTATCTAACCATTGATAAGATCTAGACCAAATACGAGATGACACGACGTCGAAAGTCAACCTGACCGGTTTATCTCCGTTTATTTTCGGAGAGACTTTCTTCTTGTCTTGACTTTTCTCTATTCGTTGAGGTACTTCTCACTCTTTTGAGGATGTAACAAGTCCTTCTTTCCAGTCCGCTAGCAGTCCATACCTAACAGTCTTCGCTCGAGTCCAATCCCTTGTTGTCATAGATCGGGTGAATGCCCTTTCCTTTAGTTGCCCTTTCAGTGGAGTAACCCAAAGTGAGTCTTTTTGCTCTTTCTTCAAGGCATCTAGCTACGGCGGAATCTTTCACTGCAGCACCTGTGCTATAGACCGGCTTAGATCTCGACCGAGGTCGAATGGTTTTTTGGCTACGTCAGAGCCTTACCTCATTCCCAGCATGCTTCACAGCCATCGATCTTTGAATTCAATTCAAGAAGGGCCACAAACGAAAATATCATGATTGGGGCGCAGAAGCCCTCCATATCTTATGCATCAAAAAGGCTACTTGAGCCTACTGATTCTTCTTATGGGGCAGTACCAAAAAAGATATGAAATAAGGGCACCCGAGTCCCTAACTGGAATCACGGAAAAAGCCTCTTACGCAAGTATACAAACAGCTCTCATAGTTCAAAAAGACGTGTGCTAGGATTCTAATTGTACAAAGGCGGGGGCGTGAAGATTAATGAAGAAAAGAAAGCAAGCATAATTTACTTAGAGCATAATTTACTTAGAAATGAAAGGGGAACGCCCTGGGCACTACGGTTCACCTGGGTGCTCACTTGGAAGCAAGAGAGGTAAGAGGCCACCTACGGGAGGTCTCCTTTCATTCCGAGCAGGGTAAAGAAAGAAGTCGTAGGCAGAGATACAGCAGGACCAGGAGGAAGTGCGGACAGATGGATTGATCATCGATCGCTTTCCAAATCAAGGTGTCTTAAGCTTCTCCAGAAGTATCTTTGGCCAGAAGAAGGAATTATTATCGCTTAGTGCTTGTGCTAAGGAATGACCAAAAGAATGATGAAGGAAATCGATTGGACTGGTCAACTCCTTTTTAGCTCTAAAAGGGTAAAAGAGGTATTGGGGAATTGGCATGAGAAGTTCATAGCAAGGGTCATAGCATGGGTGTGAAAGCCGGCTCCCCTCTTGTAGTGGTTCTTTCGGCACTTCCAGTCAGGGCCTGTTCACCATTCCAAGCAAGCCCGATCCGCTCATTCACAATTGGTAGACGTTCCATCTGACGGGAGCTGTGTATTATAAGATTGAACCATTTGGTACGTAAGAGCTCTATTCTCCGTGACATTGGCAAATTCCGTCTTCCTCTTGCTCTCAGTTCTGGGGGCTTGAACTTGGCTCAGTCCAGTACACATCATGGTACCGATAGCTTCGAAAGAGTCCGTCCGTCAATTCTACTTTTTCATCATTCGGGGTCCCCGGCTGGGCTGGTTCGATGGCTGCATTGGGGTGAAGATGGAGTTCCCATCTGCCCAAGTGGAGTCAAGGCCAAGAAAGAAGATCAGTCGAGGCTCTAGCCCGGGCTGCTGTATAGGGTCTAGGGCTGTAGTCCGGTGGGGGGCGGAGTAGAAAAGGAATGGAATTGACTTGCTGGTGTTTCCGCACCTTTCTTTCTGTCTTTCGAGCAGGGAAGGAGGAAATCATCGTTCAGTCAGCGGGCCAGGAGATGCCAAGGCAAAAATAAATAGATTGAGTAACATATTTATTTTTGCCAAGCGACGGGGACCGGGCCTTTTGCCTATAAATCGCGTAATATCGGGGGGCTGCTAGAATCTATCATCTCGACCCCGGGCCAACAATCCCTAAAAATGAAGGGGAGCGTTCAATGCAGATCGGATCGTACCTCTCTATTCCGTTCCTCTCATTCCCACCGGTCCCGACAACTGAAGCGAGAGAGGTGAGGCTATCCCATCTATAGCCCCCTTTTCTTTCTCAAGAAATTAAGGAAGAATGTACCGAAAGATCATACATATGAGACTGAAAGCTTCGTCCACCCTGTCTCTTGTGACAAATTCTGTATTGATCGACCTGTGTGACACTAGCCAATCAATTCATTCAATCGACGAACTGGTCGGGATGATAACCAGAGACTTTTCCTGTTCTTGGAGCTCAATCACTAAGGCAGGCTGCTTTCCGAGTCTCCCCATTTCTGTATTTAAAAAAAGGGGGATCCTTCCTATCCCCTGCTAGCTGGATAAGGTGGGTTGCTTTCTCATAGTTTCCATTTCGAGATGGTGGATCAGGCTAATCAGACTTGAGCTCTCTCGTCTGGAATGGAAGGACGTTTAATCATTCCTTTGGTAGTAGGTATGGGGCACGCTTCTTTCAGGAGACAAGCTACCTGAGGCAAGTAGCTAGTTGACTGTAGGTTTAGAGCACGCTAGGATAGATTCTAACTAATTCTCTCTCTCCGGTCTTGCTCTTCCTCTTGCTAGGCGAATGGGCTTTGGTGGATCCGATCCCCAAAAAAAGGTTTTCATTCCTGCTCTGGGGGTTGTCGTAGATCACTAGGAGAGATAAGAATGTATTAGCTGTTAGCTCTTCTTGCCTAGTAGCAGTAGCGCTAGGCTGTCTTCTCTTTGTAGTTGGGAGAGCTGGATGGCGCAAGGGGAGTTTCGGGATATCTATACCTGAGGCAGGCTGCTACTTTACTGTAGGGTTATAACAAGCAAAGCCAGAGAAGAATGTTTTAGATTTTGCACTGGTAGTAGCTAGGCGTAGGATTGAGATAGGATGATGATAAGACAATCTCATAATTGTCTTCTAACATCAACATTGTCTGCTGTTATCTAACATTGTCTTGTATCTCCTATAGGTGTTTATATCAAGATAGGACGTATAAGACTGTATTCTATCACTACGCCTTCCCTCTTCTGCTCTTCCTGTCCCACCACCGGGTAAAGATCCAAAGCCAGTCATAGACTAAGCTAACCCTGTTCCGACTTTCTGTACATTACCTAGTGTAGTCGTAGTCCCATATCCATACGCAGATACAAAGCTAGAAGTAGACCTAATAGCAGCAAAGGCAGAGGCATTATCAGTAGCATATCCAGACGTAGTTCCAGTACGAGATCTATATCCAGAGGCAGAAGTCGCTATAGCAGCAGCTTATCCACCATCATCAGTATGGGTACCAGAGAGAGTAGCTTACCCAGTATACTAAGTCGTTTATAAAGTTGGTTCATCGGTTGCTTATCCACCACCATCACTAAGAGCATAGGTCAAGGTAGCACCCCTAGCAGCTTCACTGGTTTCATCTCCAGATCAAGAATCTTCTTCGCTGCACCAAGATCCTTCATCTCAAACTCCCGATTGAGTTGAGCCTTCAACTTGTTGATCTCGACCATGCTCTTTGCAGCTACTAGCATGTCGTCAACATACAAAAACAAGTAAACAAGGGAACCATCCGACAATTGTCTGAAGTAGACACAGTTGTCATACTCACTCCTGGAGTATCCTTGTTTCACCATGAACATGTCGAACTTCTTCCTCGGGGACAGTTTCAACCCATACCCAAAAGGATCAGGATCGAAGTATGTTTCACCACCGGCTAAAATACTTCATTGTAATCCACGCCCTCCTTCTGTGCAAAACCCTTTGCAACTAGCCTTGCCTTGTACCTGACATCCTCTTCCCCCGCGGAACCTTCTTTATTCGTAAATACCAACTTGCATCCAATTGCCCGCTTTCCCTTAGGTCACTCCAGGAGTCTCCAAGTATGGTTCTTCTCAAGAGATTCAATCTCTTCGGTCATAGCAATCTTCCACTTCAAGCTGTCATCTCCACTGGTGGCTTCTCGAAATGTAGACGGTTCATCACCAACCAAAAAACTTAGCGCATACGCTACAGTGTCTTGCGACTCATCCGCATAACCCATAAGGAGGGGTACCTCGACCAGTTCAAACCAAAACAAAACCTTCACCGAGGAAGGAGTACTACTTCGTTTTGTAAGGGTATAGTTTCTTTAATTGAGTGAAGCCAGTAGTCTTTCTGAATGTGATAGCTGAGAACTGTGATTATTCGCTCGATCAACTCTTGCCATCACGCTCTGGCTTTAGCATCTGCCGAGCACATCTAACCGCAAATAGAAAACAGTGCCTGGATTTCAAGAAGAAAATGACTCTTTCTTCAGAAGGACTGAATTGGGATAGAAAGGTTTAAAGCTGCTATCCGGTTCAGTTGGTTCATCGTTAGGCTTTCGTCCCGGAATGGGTGGAAACGCTATCAGAAGCAGAGGAGCGGTTCAAACCACAAGAGCCTATCTCCATTCTCGTTCCGGGATCGGCCTCGATTCGTGTTCTTATGTCCCGACCGGCCTTCCGTCAAGAATTAACATCGAGAGGGGCGATGGGGCCCAGAGTTCTCTGTCTCTCTCGTCTCCAGGAGAAAGCTCATCAGGGTAGATTCATAGATCGGTTTCTGAAGGGGAGCCCTTAGAGGGAAGCCCTCGAGACGGATTAAACAAGACGGATTGAACCCTCCTTCTGCCTTTAGAAACTATAGCCGACTTCTCTCTTCCTGCTCCTCTTCCGGTTTCCAACTGATCGATAGCACAGAAAGCAGGGGAAGGCCGAGGATTGAAATGTAGATGGAGTTGTTCCCGATTGAAGAGGCAGAATCGAGATCCGTAGGGATCGGGAGGGATCTAGAGAAAAGTTCATCGGTTTATGCCCAGGGCCTAAATAGGCGCTCTTAAAGGTTGTTTCGTCGGAATCGATTTGAACCCGAAGAAGATCTAGAGAACAGTTCATCCATTCCTCCCTCCCTTTCTTCTTCTGTTTGTTTGGGCCCATCAATCGTTAAGACGTACGTAGACCCATGGACTCGTCCATTCGTCCCGAATCGGGATGAAGTAGGGCTAGAGGTGGAGCCATCATAGTAAGAGGCAGAGAGAACAGCAGCAGAACACATTGTTGACAGATTTGCCTCATCCCTCGTTTCTCGCTTCCATTTGGAGAGAGGATAAGCGGATTGAAATCGGATAGATAGCTCTAATGGGATAGAAGCCTCTCCTTAGCCGTCGAGTGGTCATTCCTCCCCCTTGAATGAGCTCCTCTTATCCGGGCCTTCATAACACAAATAAATGCTTTTCTTCGAGACGTTAAAGGGAGGGGTTTGATGAGATGAAACAACAACCCTCTTGCCTTGTTTCGGTTTGATCACTGATAGATAGCTGGAGCGGGCCGATCCTTAAGAGCTGGAGGTTGGATCCATCCCAATGAAAGG